AATGAATTGCCTGACAAAAGGATTACCTTGATAGGGTAAATTATATAATTTCATAATTATATTCATTAAAAATTATATTTAATAGAATTAAACTATTCCCAAAAGTATCAAAAACTTCTGTGCATCTTACACCAAAATATATTTTTTTAAAAAAAAGATAAGCTAATTAAGCTACTGGGTTCATACCCCATTTATAAAGGTTATAATCCTTTTCTTTTTAATTTTTAAAAATTCATCTAAACTTTTATTTTTTATTACTCTTATTGGAGGAACTTTAATTACCATCTCTGCTAATTCTTGATTTGGAGCTTGAATAGGATTAGAAATTAATTTGTTGTCTTTTATTCCCTTAATAATTAACACAAATAATTCTCTTTCCTCAGAAGCAGCTTTAAAATATTTTCTTACTCAAGCTTTAGCCTCAGCAATTTTCCTTTTTGCTGTAATTTTAATATTTGTTTTAAATAACTGAGAAAATCCATTAATAATAAGTTATAATAATTTATTAATTTCTTCTACTTTATTTTTAAAAAGAGGAGCAGCTCCCTTTCACTTTTGATTCCCTGAAGTTATAGAGGGATTAACTTGAAATAACTCATTAATTTTAATAACTTGACAAAAAATTGCCCCACTAATACTTCTTTCCTATTGCTTAAATTACAATTTTTTATATTTTGTTATCATTATCTCCATTCTTATTGGATCAATTGGAGGGCTCAATCAAACATCTCTCCGTAAATTAATGGCTTTTTCTTCTATTAACCATTTAGGTTGAATAACGGCAGGTATACTAAATAGAGAAAATTTATGAATAACTTATTTCTTACTTTATTCTTTTCTTTCTTTTGCTATTGTTTTTTTATTCAACAATTTTAAACTTTTTCATATTAATCAAATATTTGTTTTATTTAATAATAACACAGTAATTAAATTTATTTTATTCTTATCACTTCTTTCTTTAGGGGGTTTACCTCCCTTTTTAGGATTTTTACCAAAATGATTAATTATCGAATCCCTCGTAAATATAAATTTACTTTTCTTAATAACAGTAATAGTATGTTTAACTCTAATTACTCTTTATTTCTATATTCGAATTTGTTACGCAGCTTTCCTTCTTAACCATAATGAAAATAACTGATCATTTAATAATTTTTATTCTAATAAAAATTATTATTGATGTTTAATTTTAGCTTTTTTTTCTATTGCAGGATTTTTCTTAATTAGAATCTTTTATTGACTTTTATAATAAAAATAACTTAATTTAAGGCTTTAAGTTAATTAAACTAATAGCCTTCAAAGCTATAAATATTAGAAATAATCTTTTAAGCCTTAGTAAATTCTTTTACTCCTTTAGAATTGCAGTCTAATATCATTTATATGACTATAAAGCCATAGTTTGATTAAAGAGAAATTCATCTCATAAATAGATTTACAGTCTATTGCCTAAAATTCAGCCATTTAATCTTCGCGAAAATGATTATTCTCTACAAATCATAAGGATATTGGAACATTATATTTCATCTTCGGAGCTTGAGCAGGAATAGTAGGTACCTCCCTTAGTATCTTAATTCGTGCAGAACTCGGTCACCCTGGTGCCTTAATTGGAGATGACCAAATTTATAATGTAATTGTTACAGCTCATGCTTTTGTAATAATTTTTTTTATAGTTATACCTATTTTAATTGGGGGATTTGGTAATTGATTAGTTCCTCTAATACTAGGAGCTCCTGATATAGCTTTCCCCCGAATAAATAATATAAGTTTTTGACTTTTACCCCCCTCACTTACCCTTCTATTAGCAAGTTCAATTGTAGAAAACGGAGCTGGAACAGGATGAACTGTTTACCCACCTTTATCTTCAGGAATTGCACATGCAGGGGCTTCTGTAGATTTAGCAATTTTCTCCCTTCACTTAGCAGGAGTATCTTCAATTTTAGGGGCAGTAAATTTTATTACTACTGTAATTAATATGCGGTCTAATGGTATTACCTTAGATCGAATACCTTTATTTGTTTGATCAGTTGTAATTACAGCTATTCTTCTTTTACTTTCTCTACCTGTTTTAGCTGGAGCTATTACTATACTTTTAACTGATCGAAATTTAAATACATCATTCTTTGACCCAGCAGGAGGGGGAGACCCTATTCTTTATCAACATTTATTTTGATTCTTTGGCCACCCCGAAGTATATATTTTAATTCTCCCTGGATTTGGAATAATTTCTCATATTATTAGTCAAGAAAGTGGAAAAAAGGAAACATTTGGAGCATTAGGAATAATTTATGCTATATTGGCTATTGGTTTATTAGGTTTCGTTGTATGAGCTCACCATATATTTACCGTAGGTATAAATGTTGATACACGAGCATATTTTACTTCTGCTACTATAATTATTGCTGTTCCTACAGGAATTAAAATTTTCAGATGACTAGCTACCCTTCATGGTACTCAGTTAACTTATTCTCCCTCTCTACTATGAGCCTTAGGATTCGTATTTTTATTTACTGTAGGAGGATTAACTGGAGTTGTTTTAGCTAATTCTTCTATTGATGTAGTATTACACGATACTTATTATGTTGTAGCCCACTTCCACTATGTATTATCAATAGGAGCAGTATTTGCTATTATAGCAGGATTTGTTCATTGATATCCTTTAATTACTGGGTTAACTTTAAACGAAGAATGATTAAAGGCTCAATTTGCTATTATATTCTTAGGAGTAAATTTAACTTTCTTTCCACAACACTTTCTTGGACTAGCTGGTATGCCTCGACGATATTCAGATTATCCAGATGCTTATACTTCTTGAAATATTGTTTCTACAGTAGGGTCAACAATTTCTTTATTCGGAATTTTATTCTTTTTATTTATTATTTGAGAAAGCATAATCTCTCATCGAACACCTCTATACCCTCTTCAATTAAATTCATCAATTGAATGATATCAAAATCTTCCTCCTGCTGAACATAGTTATGCTGAGCTTCCTATACTAACTAACTTCTAATATGGCAGATTAGTGCAATGGATTTAAGCTCCATATATAAAGATTTTTCTTTTGTTAGAAAAATGGCAACATGATCAAATCTAGGTCTCCAAGATAGAGCTTCCCCCCTTATAGAACAATTAAATTTTTTCCATGACCATACTCTTTTAATTTTAACTATAATTACAATTCTCGTAGGTTACTTAATAACTATGCTTTGTTTTAATAAATTTACTAATCGTTATTTACTTCATGGACAAACTATCGAAGTAATTTGAACAATTCTTCCAGCTATTGTTCTTATATTTATTGCCCTTCCTTCTTTACGAATTTTATATCTTTTAGATGAAATTAATGATCCAGCTATTACTTTAAAAACTATTGGACATCAATGATATTGAAGTTATGAATATTCTGATTTTCTTAACATTGAATTTGATTCATATATAATTCCTACTAATGAACTTGAATTAAATGGATTCCGTTTATTAGATGTAGATAACCGAATTATTCTCCCCATAAATAATCAAATCCGTATTTTAGTTTCTGCTGCCGATGTTCTTCATTCTTGAACAGTCCCAGCCTTAGGAATTAAAATTGATGCAACACCTGGACGTTTAAATCAAACAAATTTTCTTATAAATCGACCTGGTTTATTTTTCGGACAATGTTCAGAAATTTGTGGAGCTAACCATAGTTTTATACCTATTGTAGTTGAAAGAGTTCCAACAAACTATTTTATTAAATGAATTTCTAATATAAGTTCATCTTCATTAGATGACTGAAAAGCAAGTACTGGTCTCTTAAACCATTTAATAGTAAAGTAGCGTTTACTTCTAATGATTAAAATCTATATAAAATATAAAAAATTAGTTAAACAAATAACATTAGTATGTCAAACTAAAATTATCAACTATTTTGATATTTTTTGATTCCACAAATAGCCCCAATTAGATGATTAATTTTATTCATTATTTTTTCTGTCACTTTAATTTTGTTTAATATTCTAAACTATTATTGTGTTCTTCCTAAAAAATCTACATCGACAGAAAAAACAAGTGACTTTAAATCAAATTCTTTAAATTGAAAATGATAACAAACTTATTTTCAGTTTTTGATCCTTCAACAACAATCTTTAACCTATCCCTTAATTGATTAAGAACTTTTATTGGTTTATTATTTATTCCATGTTCTTACTGATTTATACCTTCTCGGTATCATATTATTTGAAATAATATTTTATTAACTCTTCATAAGGAATTTAAAACTCTATTAGGTCCATCAGGCCATAATGGAAGAACTTTTATCTTTATTTCTTTATTTAGATTAATTTTATATAATAATTTCTTAGGATTATTCCCCTATATTTTTACAAGAACAAGTCATTTAACATTAACTTTAGCATTAGCTTTACCTTTATGATTAAGATTTATAATTTATGGTTGAATTAATCATACAAAGCATATATTTGCTCATTTAGTACCCGAAGGAACTCCATCAGTCCTTATACCTTTTATGGTTTGTATTGAAACAATCAGAAATATTATTCGTCCAGGAACATTAGCTGTACGATTAGCAGCTAATATAATTGCAGGACATCTATTATTGACTCTTCTAGGAAATACAGGGCCTTCTTTATCATATACTCTCGTATCTTTTTTATTAATTGGACAAATTGCTTTACTTGTATTAGAATCAGCAGTAGCTATTATTCAATCTTATGTATTTGCTGTTTTAAGAACTTTATACTCTAGAGAAGTAAATTAAATGTCAACACATGCTAACCACCCCTTTCATTTAGTTGATTATAGCCCTTGACCTTTAACAGGGGCAATTGGAGCTATAACTTTAACATCAGGGCTAGTCAAATGATTTCATCAATATGATATAAGCTTATTTATTTTAGGAAATGTAATTACATGATTAACAATATATCAATGATGACGAGATGTTTCCCGAGAAGGTACCTATCAGGGCCTACATACTTTTTCAGTAACATTAGGATTACGGTGAGGAATAATTTTATTTATTATTTCTGAAGTTTTCTTTTTTATTTCTTTCTTCTGAGCTTTTTTCCACAGAAGCCTATCCCCTACAATTGAATTAGGAACTTCTTGACCTCCTGTAGGAATCGTAGCTTTTAACCCATTCCAAGTCCCTTTATTAAATACCGCAATTCTTTTATCCTCAGGAGTAACTGTTACTTGAGCTCATCACGGTCTAATAGAGGGAAACCATTCTCAAGCTACTCAAGGTTTATTTTTTACTGTCCTTTTAGGAATTTATTTTTCCCTCCTTCAAGCTTATGAATATATCGAAGCCCCATTTTCAATTGCAGACGCAGTTTACGGGTCAACCTTCTTTATAGCAACAGGATTCCATGGATTACATGTTATTATTGGAACCTCATTTTTATTAGTATGTTTAATCCGACATATTAATTTCCACTTCTCTAAGAATCATCATTTTGGTTTTGAAGCAGCTGCATGATATTGACATTTCGTTGATGTCGTTTGATTATTTTTATATATTTCTATTTACTGATGAGGTAGATAATTTATATAGTATAAAAGTATATATGACTTCCAATCATAAGGACTAAATAAAATTTTAGTATAAATAATTTTTTCTGCAACAATTATAGCAACTATTGTATTCATTATTGCAGCTATCGTAATAGTTTTAGCTTCAATTCTATCTAAAAAAGCCCTGAACGACCGAGAAAAAAGTTCCCCCTTTGAATGTGGATTTGATCCTTCAGAATCATCTCGAATTCCATTCTCCCTTCGATTTTTTATAATTGCAATTATTTTTTTAATTTTTGATGTAGAAATTGCCTTAATTTTACCTATAATTATAATTATTAAATTTTCAAACATTTTTATTTGATCTTTTACAAGTATATTTTTTATTGTAATTTTACTTGCAGGTCTTTATCATGAATGAAACCAAGGAGCACTAACTTGAACAACATAAAAAATTACTTTTAATTTAGGATAGTAGTTAACTATAACATCTGATTTGCATTCAGAAAGTATTGATTTATTCAATCTATCTTAAAATAAGAATATGAAGCGATAAATTGCAATTAGTTTCGACCTAATCTTAGATGATTTTCAACCATCCTTATTCTTTATATCTTTTATACTTATAATTACAAATAAAATTTAATTGAAGCCAAAGATTAGAGGCTTATCACTGTTAATGATAGAAATGAATTTTAATTCCAATTAAGGAAGTATGATGATCAAGAAAAAGCTGCTAACTTTTCCCTTTAATGGTTTAATTCCATTTATACTTCTTCAAACCCACATTTATTTATTTATATAAATAAATAAATTTATATAGTTTAATACTAAAACATTACACTTTCACTGTAAAAATAAAGATTTATCTTTTATAAATATACAAAAAAAAATTATTTAATATTCAAAGATCCTAGGATCTCCATAACATCTTCAGTGTCATGCTCTAATTATAAGCTATTTGAATTTAATAGTAGATATTATAAAATTATTAATATAACTAATAAAATAACCCAAAATACAAAAGTTAAAAGATAAATTTTTAAGTTATTATTTTGTAAAAATTGATTAATTATAGAAAAATACTTTAAAGAACTATAAAGATGTTGACCCCCAAAATATTCTCTTCATCCTTGATCAAATCTCTTCGTAACATTTATTCCAAAATAAAGGGGATAATAGATAACTCCTAAAGTAGATAAAGCTGGTATATACCATATAGAACCAGCAAATACACTCATTCTATAATAATTTAAAGCCTTATTAGAAAAATAAAGAGAAACATTAGAAATTAAATAACCTCTAAAAGCTCCTAAAATACATACAGTTAAAGTTAATAACTTTAAATGTATGGGTAAACAAATTATATCAGGGGCAGGAAAAATTAATCATCTTAACATTCTCCCCCCAATTACCGCCATAACTAATAAACCTAACATTCTTTTAGATATTGTTCACCCATAATCATTTAATGGGTGAAAAGCATTTCTATTAAAATCACCCGTTAAAGAATAATAAACTAAACGAAAAGAATAACAAACTGTTAATCCAGTCGAAAAAAAATAAAGAAAAAAACTAAATATATTAACATAAGATAAACTTACAATTTCTAAAATTAAATCCTTAGAATAAAATCCCGCTAAAAAAGGTATCCCACAAAGAGCTAAATTAGCTACATTTAAACAAGCAGAAGTTAAAGGTATCTGATTTATTAATCTTCCTATAACTCGAATATCTTGAGAATTCTTTATATTATGAATAACTGCACCTGCACATATAAATAATAAAGCCTTAAATAAGGCATGAGTTAACAAATGAAAAAAAGCTAATTTAGCAAATCCTATCGCTAAAATTCTTATTATTAACCCTAATTGTCTAAGAGTTGAAAGAGCAATAATCTTCTTTAAATCAAATTCAAAACTAGCCCCTAACCCTGCTATAAATATTGTCAAACCCCCAATTAATAAAAGGAAAGACCCTATTCATGAATCTACAAATAAAATATTAAACCGAATTAATAAATAAACCCCAGCAGTTACTAGTGTAGAAGAATGAACTAAAGCAGAAACAGGGGTTGGAGCTGCTATAGCAGCAGGAAGTCAAGCTGAAAAAGGAATCTGAGCTCTTTTTGTTATAGCAGCTAATATCACTAAACTCCCAATAATAAATATTTCATAATGACTCTTTATCATTTCTAAATAAAAAATATAATTTCAACTACCATAATTTAATATTCATGCAATAGATATTAATAAAGCTACATCTCCAATACGATTAGAAAGAGCTGTAATCATACCAGCATTATAAGACTTTACATTTTGATAATAAATAACTAAAACATAAGAAACTAATCCTAATCCATCTCACCCTAATAAAATTCTAATTAAATTTGGACTAATAATTAATAACATTATTGATAAAACAAACAATAATACTATTATAATAAACCGATTAATAAAATAATCTTCAGACATATATTCCTTTCTATAAAAAATTACTAAAGAAGAAATTAAAAGAACAAATGATATAAACATAAGACTTATTCAATCAAACAAAAAAGTCATAACAATAGAAGAAGAATTTAATGTAATAACTTCTCATTCAATAAAATAAACTAAATCTATTAATAAAAACTTTAATCTTAAAAAAAATAATCTTAAGCTTATAGAAAACAAAGAAATAAAACTAATAAAACAAATTGAAATAATATGCACGATTTAAAATGAATAACTTCATATCATTGACACCACAAATCAATATTTTAAATAAACTATTTAAATTAAAAGTAACAATTTATAATCAAAAAATACAAGTTTCTCTCTTTAAAATTAATAAATTTAAAGGAAACCAATGCAAAAATAATACTAAATACTCACGATTAAACCCTAAAGAAAAAGAATAAGTTCCTGAAAAAACCTTTCCATGTTGACTGTAAGAATAAAGATATAAAGTATAAGCAGCTCTAAAAAATGATAAAAGAGATAAACATAATATAGAAACTCATGATCATCTAACAATTCTATTTAATAAACTAATTTCCCCTAATAAATTTAATGTAGGAGGGGCAGCTATATTACTTGAACATAAAAGAAATCATCATAAAGCTATTCTTGGTATAAAATTTAATAACCCCTTATTAATTAACAATCTTCGACTTCCTATTCGTTCATAGGAAATATTAGCTAAACAAAATAATCCTGAAGAACAAAGACCATGAGCAATTATTAAAGTAAAAGAACCTCTTATTCCTCAATAAGTTATAGTTATTAAGCCCCCTAAAACAATACCCATATGAGCAACAGAAGAATAAGCAATTAATGCCTTTAAATCAGTTTGACGTAAACAAACTAATCTTACTAAAACTCCACCAACTAATCTAACTGACACTCATCAATAATTAAAATTTAGTCCTGATAAAGTTAAAAAAGGAAATACTCGAACTAACCCGTATCCCCCTAACTTTAGTAAAATTCCAGCTAAAATTATAGACCCAGCAACCGGAGCTTCTACATGAGCCTTAGGTAATCATAAATGAACTAAAAATATTGGTATTTTAACTAAAAATGCCATAATTATAGATATGTAAAATAATGAATAATAAAAAGAATAATCATTTAATAAAAATAAATTTATTGTATTAGTATTATTTTTCAAATAAAAAATTCCCACTAATAAAGGTAAAGAAGCTAATAAAGTATAAAAAAGTAAATACAACCCAGCCTGTAAACGTTCTGGCTGATACCCTCAACCTAAAATTAAAAATAAAGTAGGAATTAATCTTCTTTCAAAAAATAAATAAAATAAAAACAAATTAGAAGATCTAAAAGTCAAGAACAATATAATTAACAAAAATAACACAACAAATAAAAAAAAATTTCTATAATTATTTACTCGATAAATTCCCTCGCTTGCTATAATTATTAAAACACAAATTCAAAAACTCAATAAAATTAACCCATAAGATAATAGATCAGACCCTAAAAAATAACTAATATTTATTCAATAATTAGAAATAAAATTATTAAAAATAAATAAAAAACTAATTAAAAATAAAAAATTCTGAACCATTCAAAATCTTTTTTGTAAAAAACATAAAGGAGTTATAAAAATTGTTATCAATAAAAACTTTAACATTGTAAAATAGAAAAAGATCTAAAATAATCATTTCCATGGGTACGAATTATAGAAACTAAAATAGATAAACCTAAAGCTCCTTCACAAACTCTAAAAGTCAAAAATATTATACTAAAAAATCTTTCAAAATTATAAAGATTCAAATATATAAATAAAAATAAAAATAATCTTAAAACAATAAACTCTAAACTTAACAAAGTAGACAATAAATGTTTCCGATTAGAAACAAATACTATTACCCCTCTAAAAAACAAAAATAAAGGTAAAATTCAATATATAAATGTCATCATTAGTTTTAATAGTTTAATAAAAACATTGGTCTTGTAAATCAAAAATAAGAAAAATTTTCTTTTAAAACTTCAGGAAAAAAGAAATCTCTTTTTCATTAATCCCCAAAATTAATATTTTAAATAAACTATTTCCTGTTATTCTTCAATTTATTTTTTCAATTATAAGTATAATTACAAGTATAATTTTTTCTCAAATAAAGCATCCTTTAGCTATAGGTTTTATACTTTTAACCCAAACTTTCTTAGTTTGTTTAATTTCTGGACATTACAGAAAAACATTTTGATTTTCTTATGTTTTATTTTTAATTTTTCTAGGAGGAATACTTGTCTTATTTATTTATGTCACTTCTTTAGCATCTAATGAAATATTTTCATTTTCAGTAAAAATTTTATTTATTTCTGCTTTTATTTTATATTCAACAATCTTTATTATATTATTCATTGATTCATCTTTAATTTCACCATTCATTCACAATAATGAAATAATATCAATTTCCTCCCTTTCATCTTTTGTAGAAGAAAACACTATTAGCTTAAATAAACTATACAATTTTCCTACAAATTTAATTACCCTACTTTTAATTAATTATCTATTTTTAACTTTAATTGCTGTTGTAAAAATTACTAATATTTTTTATGGACCTTTACGACAAAAAAATTAATTATAATTACTAATGAATAAACCATTACGACTCGAACACCCCCTTTTTAAAATCATAAATAACGCCTTAGTAGATTTGCCAGCCCCAGTAAATATTTCAGCTTGATGAAATTTTGGGTCTTTATTAGGACTATGTTTAGTAATCCAAATTGTTACAGGATTATTTCTAGCTATACACTATACAGCAGATATTGAAATAGCCTTTAATTCTGTAGACCACATTTGCCGAGATGTTAACTATGGATGATTATTACGAACACTACATGCCAACGGAGCATCATTTTTCTTTATTTGTATTTATCTTCATGTAGGGCGAGGAATATATTACGGATCATATATATTTATTCCTACTTGATTTGTCGGTGTTATTATTTTATTCCTAGTAATAGGAACAGCCTTTATAGGATATGTACTTCCATGAGGACAAATATCATTCTGAGGAGCTACAGTAATTACTAATTTATTATCGGCAATTCCCTATCTTGGAACAGAACTAGTTCAATGACTATGAGGGGGATTTGCTGTAGATAACGCAACCCTAACCCGATTTTTTACATTTCATTTCTTATTTCCTTTTATTGTCGCAGCTTTAACTATAATTCACTTACTATTCCTCCATCAAACCGGATCAAATAATCCATTAGGAATTGAAAGAAATGTAGATAAAATCCCCTTTCACCCTTACTACTCTTTTAAGGATATCTTCGGATTTATTCTAATAGTAATAATTTTAATAATATTAACTTTAATTAACCCTTATGGATTAGGAGACCCAGATAATTTTATTCCCGCAAATCCTTTAGTAACTCCACCCCATATCCAGCCTGAATGATACTTTTTATTTGCTTACGCTATCCTACGAGCCATTCCTAATAAATTAGGAGGAGTAATCGCACTTGTATTATCAATTGCAATTCTATTCATCCTACCATTTTCTAACATAAGAAAGTTCCGAGGGATACAATTTTACCCTATTAGACAAATTTTATTTTGAATTATAGTAAGACTAGTTATTTTATTAACTTGAATTGGAGCTCGATCAGTAGAAGACCCTTATATCATAACTGGACAAATTTTAACAATTTTATATTTCTCTTACTACATTATTGACCCTCTAACAACTAAATGATGAGATTCTTTACTTAACTAAAAATTTAATTAAAAATTAATAAATTTTTAAAATTAAATTAATCAATGAGCTTGAATAAGCATATGTTTTGAAAACATAAGATAGAAATTAAACCTTTCTATTGATTTAAAATTTTACTATTTTTTATTATTAAAATAAATATCTATTAAATCAATCTAATAATAAAAACCTTAAACCCAATAAATAAAATTAGATAATTTAAAGAAAAAGGTAAAAAACTTTTTCAAGCTAAATACATTAACTTATCATATCGAAATCGAGGTAAAGTCCCCCGTATTCAAATAAATATAAAAGAAACAGCCGATAACTTAACAAAAAATAAAATTGAATAAATATCAGAACCTAAAAAAATTACCGTAAATAACATTCTCATAAATAAAATACTAGCATACTCCCCTAAAAAAATTAAAGCAAATCCCCCTCTTCTATATTCCACATTAAACCCTGAAACAAGTTCAGACTCTCCCTCTGCAAAATCAAAAGGAGTTCGATTTGTTTCTGCTAAAGAAGACGCAAATCAAACTAAAGCCAACGGAAAACAAATTACTAAAAATCAAACATATTCTTGAAAAGTTATAAAATATAAAAAATTATACCCCCCAATTAAAAAAATAAAGGATAATAAAATTAATGCTAATCTTACTTCATAAGAAATAGTCTGAGCAACAGCCCGTAAACCCCCTAATAAAGCATAATTAGAATTAGAAGATCAACCAGCAATTATAACAGTGTAAACTCCTATACTAGTACAACATAAAAAAAATAAAACCCCTAAATTAAAAGAATAAAGCTTAGTTAAATATGGAATACAGAGCCAAACAACTAATGCTAAAAATAAAGTAAAAACAGGAGAAAAATAATAAGAAATATAATTTGATATTAAAGGATATGTTTGTTCCTTAGTAAATAATTTAATTGCATCACTAAATGGTTGAATCAATCCGATAAAACCAACCTTATTTGGTCCCTTTCGCAACTGAACATAACCTAATACCTTTCGTTCTATTAAAGTTAAAAAAGCAACTCCTACTATAACACAAATAACTAATAATAAACTTCCAATTACTGGTATAATAATATCTACAAAATACAAGTACTATTTGTAATTTTAACTTTACATATATAAATTCTAAATTTATTGCACTAATCTGCCAAAATAGCTTAATTCTAATTAAACTTAAATTATTATTTTTAATTAAATTAATTTTAATCTTTTAAAAAAACTTTATTTCAAATATTTGGTCCTTTCGTACTAAAATATTTTAATTTTTTAAAGATAGAAACCAACCTGGCTCACGCCGGTCTGAACTCAGATCATGTAAGAATTCAAAGGTCGAACAGACCTAAACTTTAAGCTTCTACACCTAAAAATAACTCTTAGTCCAACATCGAGGTCGCAATCCCTTTTTTCGATAAGAACTCTTTAAAAGAATTACGCTGTTATCCCTAAAGTAACTTAATTTTTTAATCAATAAAACTGGATCAATAATTCATAAATCAATGTAAAATTTATATAAGAGTTTTTTAAATCTTATTATCACCCCAATAAAATAATTTAATTAATAAAATTAAAATAATTCTTTATTAATAATAATATCAAATTATAAAGCTTTATAGGGTCTTCTCGTCTTTTAAAAAAATTTTAGCTTTTTAACTAAAAAATAAAATTCAATAAAAATTTATCTGAAACAGTATATACCTCATTCAACCATTCATACAAGCCTTCAATTAAAAGACTAATGATTATGCTACCTTTGCACGGTCAAAATACCGCGGCCCTTTAACAAATATTCAGTGGGCAGGTTAGACTTTTTATAAAATTCCATAAAAAGACATGTTTTTGATAAACAAGTGAGTATATAATTTTGCCGAATTTTTTAAATAAACCTTTCACTTTTATTTTATTCTTAAATTCATATTTACTAATTTTATCATTATTACTTTATTTTTATAATTAAAATAAATATTTAAATAAAAAACTTAAATTTATATTAAATTATATTATTTAAAAAATAAATTATAACATACTCCTTAATGATAACTATTTCTAAGCCTACATTTTTATTCTAATAAAATTAAATTTTAATAATTTATTTTAAAGCTCATCCCTTAAAATATTCATAAAAATAATTTAATTATTTAAATAAAAAAAATAATTAATTAAATTTATGTAAATTAAATTTATTTCTTTAAAAACTAGATATTTTCAAAAACGAATAACGTTTCATTTCTAATAATTTATTAATTAATATATTATTCCACAATAACTAACATAAACTATTAGATCTTTTGAAATCGAGAAAAATAATTGTAATTATTTTTTAATTGATAAACCCTGATACACAAGGTACAAAAAATAAATTTTTCTTTTATAATAAAAATTTTTCAAATTATTTAAATCTTCTTTTACAATACTAATACACTATTATTAAAAAAATTTTTTCTTGAAAAAATACTAAAACTCTTTAACTTTAAAATTATTTTTATTAAAAAAAATATTTTTACAAAACTATATTTATTAATAAATAAATTATAATCAATCTAAAACGATTTGCACGTATTTCTTTTCAATGTAAACGAAATGCTTTACTACTTAAGCTTTAAATTGTCATTCTAGATACACTTTCCAGTACATCTACTATGTTACGACTTATCTCATTTTAATAAAAATAATGAGAGCGACGGGCGATGTGTGCATGTTTTAGAGCTTTAATCAATTAATTTTAATAAAATTAAATTTACTATCAAATCCACCTTCAAAATTTTATTTCAAAAATTTATCCATTATAAATAATATTTATTGTAACCCATTTCTTCTTAATCATAAACTGCACCTTGACCTGACATCATTATTAATAAAAATTTAAGAAAATTATTTCTCTCCTAAGATATTCTGATGACGGCGATATACAAATTTTACAAAATTAAGTATAGTTAAACGTGGACTATCGATTATAGAACAGGTTCCTCTGAATAGACTAAAACACCGCCAAATTTTTTAAGTTTCAAGACTATAACTAATACTACTCTAGCATTTCAATTTTAATATTTAAATAATAGGGTATCTAATCCTAGTTTTTATTTAAAATTTTATAGCTTCAATATATTTTATTTATAAAATAAAATCTATTTTAAAATTTCACCTAAAAAATAAATTTTTATTTTATTTAAATTAAATTTAACTAATACTTATAATATTTACTTGCATTATTTGTATAACCGCGGTAGCTGGCACAAATTTTACCAATACATATAAAAATTACTATTTCAAAATTTCTTTTAAAAATTTATAATATTAATTACTGCGAATAAATTATTTTTTATCTTTATTTAAAAAATAAAAACTTCATATAAAACTTTACATGTAAAATAATCTTAAAGTAAATTTTTTAACTAAAATAAAATATATTATTAAATTTAATAAAAAAAATTAACTACTTAAATTTAATTATTTAATTATTTTATTTAAATAATAATTTTTTAATAAATATTCTAAAAATACTAAAATTTTACAAACTCAAAAATATTTATTTTTTAAAACTTTCTTCTTTATAACTTAAATAAGCACAATAGGTCCCAAGAAGTTGAAAAACTTTATTATCTAAAAGAAAATCCCCTTAAATAATTTTTTAAATAATAAAGAATATGTTTCGTATAAATTTCTTAATAATTATAAAATAAATTCCCTTATACTTATTTTTTTTTTTTTTTTTTTATTATCTAAAAGAAAATCCCCTTAAATAATTTTTTAAATAATAAAGAATATGTTTCGTATAAATTTCTTAATAATTATAAAATAAATTCCCTTATACTTATTTTTTTTTTTTTTTTTTATTAATTTCTTTATAATATCAACATATTTTACTAGTTTAATAAAAATTCATCATTAATTATTTAATTATTAATTAATTTAAATAAGATAATTTTTTTTTAATAAATAAATCAATAAAATAATAATTTTTTTACTCTTTTTAATTGAAACATTAATAATTTATACTACTTTAATTATTTAGTTTAAATATACAAATATTATTTATTTTCAATTTTTTTAAAAATTGTATATAAATAATTTATAATTATATATATATATATTATATTATAATATTTAGTAATATATTTATAGTTTAATATAACATATAATTATTTATAAAAATATAACGAATAGATACCACTTTATTTTATATTAAAATTTTAATAATTAATATCTCAATCTCCCTTTTTCATATAGGACAGATAGGAATATTTAAATCTGTCTTAATTATAATTATTTATATAAATTTAAATTCAATATTATTGATAATATATTTAATTATTGTTTTCTCTTTATTCTTATATTTTAAAATAAACATTACATTCTTATTTTTAAATTTTCTTAATTAATTTCTATTTATATTTATTATAAAAATTTATATAATTATAAAAAATTTTTTAAAAAATTGATGTCTTGCTTTTTCCTTCTAAAATTATGCTCCGGTTGTTTTATTTTTACATATAAATAAAAAAT